GAGGTCGGTCCACGCAACATTGCGCCACTTGCTAATGTAGTCTGCTTTCTGGTCGTATTATGTTGTAACAAGTGGTGGAACGATCAAATAGGGTTCCGGAAGTGGGTGAGAGTCTAACATTTTCCTTAACAGTCTCAACCCCTCTAATCTAGTAAAGCCTTTCATTCATCCATTGGAAGTTCGCTTTTTGTTGTCGGTCCAGGCGCAGTCAGTGTAGCAATAGTTCCTGTTTCCTTGTAGCCAGTCTTAGTCTATCGATCCAGCCCAGTATAGTCAATCTATCTTGGGCTAAACAGCCTATCTAATCTCCCAGCGATCTAGAGTGCCAGTGAAAGGTGGGGCCTAAAAGAAAATCCAACCCTTTGAGTTGGGCTACGGAACATTGATCAAAGGTCTTGAAGAGCCTATAAGAAAAAGAAAGGATAACAAGAGGTATTGTTCAAACGCACTTATAAAATGGGGCTGCAGGGTTAAACAACCCGAACCGCAGCCCTACCTTATAGGCAAGACTCATTCATGCTCCTTGGCTGAAGCTAACTCTCTTTCATGAGTGTCCGTATAGATGGACGATTTCTCTCCTCTTGCTATTGAGAGTTGCTAATTCGCTAAGGAGTTGAAGTTGCATCAACGAGCTCTTTGTAGTCATCCACTGGACCAAATTTCCATTATCCCATTGATTCCTATTTGTTTGAAGAGGAACCCATGGTTGAATCTAAAACTGAGAAAGCAGGCTTGGGAATGTCAAAGGGCGAAGCTCACATATCTTATATACTTTTCTCACATAACTAAAACCAGTTATAACAGCCTCCACTTTTTGTTTAGCTTGCCTTAGTTGTTGTGTATGGCGTAAAGGCTCAAAAAAAGAACTAGTGCTCGGGATCGGATGTCTATTTATACACATTCATTAACGGCTCTAACCGCTCGTTTAGGCCCTATAAGGCCCAGTTGATTCTCCCTAGCTAGTAGGGGGAGAGGGGTGAATTATCAGATTGAGAAGGGTTAGCAGGGCTTGCGCCAAGCTCCCACTTAGATTCCTTCAGGTTATCTGAAGAGACTATATCATTACTTCGAACCGTATTTAAATACATATTATAATATTGAACCAATTCTGATATCTTTTTATCTTTTATAAGCGATTTAACCAAGACAGATGATCTGAAACCTGATACCTAATAAAAGATGAGGGGAATGCGGGGGCAGCGCACCTCTGCGATAATAGAAATCCAATTCCCTAGCTAGGTTTGTTTGAAGGGAAAGAAGAACTGCAGCTCGATTTGAGATGAAATCTGGCAATAGCTCTAGGGCTGATTCTGAACCAGATAAGAGAGTTGGGATTGAGACGAAACGGAAGAACGACATTGGTTTGCGAGTCGTCCGCTATGCTCTTCAGCTTCTTATTCGATGGAGACTTCCTTTTATGCCCGAGCCATTCCGTCCTTGGGACTGCTACCTCTGGGACACTAAGACTGCAAAGGCTCTGGCTCGGCTTACCTTACTGCTGATTCTGCAACTGTAATCAATTCAAATTCTATGAAAAAGCTTCCTCCTCTCCTTATGATACTTCTTTTAATGAAACAAGAGATCGGCTCATTAACCTTCCAAATTGACTCATTTCACTGGCCTTGCTAGGTGCTCCGAAGAATGGAAGGAAGACGGATCCCTTTACTTTAAACAGCTGTCCAGACTTAATCTATTCCTATTATATATTACAAATCTTAGTGAGGGACGAAGTGACTCATAGCCTGAGGATGGAATTAGGATCCAGGAGAGCAGGCTCGATAAAGCAGTTGGGAAAGGAGATAAAGGATATTTTGACTTTGTACTCGCTTCGGTCGAGCTACCTGCGGCACCCTCTGCTTGAAGAAGATTCCCTTCTGTCAATTATTTCCGTTTCTAAAGTGAAGTCTTCTTGTATGAAAGAAAGGAGTCTCCCCCTGAGGGAAAAGCCTTTGCGAAGTTCTTACTTGAATTCGACTTAAGCAGTACGTTTCAAGAAAGAGGGGACAAGGAATGAACTTTTCATTAGGATCTCTTTTCATTGACAAGGACGGTTCTGTGAAGCTTGAACTGAATTCATAATGGTATCGTGAAGGATGGCTTTCTAAATTCTTTGAATTGAACTTTTTTCGTTTTATATAGCTGTAAAATCTATCAATTGATTTTTCACTCGGAAGAGCTATTTCAAAAGTATCAATTTTCATCTCATATAGCTGTAAAATGACGAAAGCTCATTTTCACTCATACGAGGTCAATCAAAATGAACAAATGTCATCTCATATAGATGAGAAATGAAGGATTTTATTGATTTGATAGAGAAAGAGCAAGAAAGAAGACTATCAAGAGTAGCTCATAGACAACAGATATGGTATATACTGGTCTTGCTAATCGGTAGACGGTGTAGCTACAGGACTTCCAAGGACTGTAGCGGCTAAAGGGCCAATTCACGAATAGAAAGAGCTAGCTTCAAGGAGTTCGGGGCTGCTGATCTCTGTCTTTCTGTCCCTTCCTTCTAAGAGTATGCCAGTCCTGTCCTTTTTGGAATTATTTGTGTAAGTAAGCCAGTTGCTCCTATTACTAAGTTTATAATATAAATAGAATCTCGTTAACCAAACAGTCTTACTTAAGGCCTTCCATACCGGTTCTATAGTAGGAATGCCTTATCTGTACTACAGGGTAGTTTTCTTCTTTTATTCCTGCTATTGATTGAGAGTGCTGCAACTCTTTCAGATCCGCACCGGGGAATCTTAACAATCTTATTGTTAGGCCCTACTATAGATATATCTCTATTAGCCTGGAGTATCCCTATCCCTCTCAGGTCAGATCAAGAAAAGAAATCTCGAGAGGTATGAAGTCACTCGACTGAAAGGAGAGGAATCGCCATCGAAAGAAAACTATAACTAAACCGACGCTCTTCTAACTATTCTTATAAACCTTATCACTAACGCTCCGATTAAAAACTGAACCCCAATAGGAAAGTTTCAAGCCCGATACAAGGAAACCTTTTTTTCAGTGCCCCATGCCGGTAGTTGCCTTTTCGAGACCAATCCTTGTGCCTTTTTTTATGTTTATGAAAGGGGGTAGAGCCTTATGTAAACTGAGAAGGGGTATGACCTAAACCTGCTTTAGCTGTGGAAGAAGGCGCCAATGAAGGGAAGGATCATTGGCCTAATAATCTAAATCTTTGCTTTGGCAGTTTCTCCCTATGGTCGCCTCAAGCTTTCTTTCTTTTAAAACCCTACTGCGCCAAATCACACTCAGGATGATGTCTCTCCGCCATTGATTCCGGTGAAAAAGGGTGAATATTTTGCAGTCTAACTCTAATTGTAGAACTTCGACTTCTGAAGCCACTACACCATTTCCCGTACAGGTGATCAAAGAAGCGATCTAAGATCTTTGGATACTACAAGCCCTCGGACACTCCAAAGGGCTACCCTCGCCCATTCATAATACAAATATTCAATCCTTAGTGTATACACCTGCTCGAATACAACAAAGACTTCGGTTACCTCTTCGTTGCTTGATTATCAGCCGTAACTTGTAAGGAGGCAGTTAGCTAATAGCAATCTATCTTTCCTTCAGCTCTACTCAAGTTAGCTCCCAAGGAAGCATATTTCTGCTAAGACGGGCATAGAGGCGAGAGACCATACCCTGCTAGATCTACTCATGCGGTTAGCCTATGACACATACTTTAGGACGAATTCCTGGTCATTCCTACCATTTGTTCTCATCATGCCATTTTGACCACCTTGCGAGGAGAATCTGCTTTCTATAGATACCCCAGAGAGGCGCTTGTTCAAGCTTCACAAATCATGCTTTCAAACTTGCCGCAGTTAAATCATCGATAGTAGACCAACTCTTTCAGATCCTCTACAAAGCTTGTTTTACTTAGTCAACTCATAAAGGATGCGTTGATGCCCGAGCCATTGATACTACGCTGGTCTTTAGCTAGTTTCTAATCTTTTTACCCTTCCGTGGTAAACAATTATAGGAAGTATTCTCGGGACTGATCAAGGTTATACCAGCTTAAATTCCTTCAATAACAACCAGATGGTTTGATCTTATCGAATTGAGCCATGAGATGCTTGGCCCTTCTAAATCAATTCCAACCTTTCGCCCGGTCGCTAACCTATCTTTTTGAGTCCATGAGAAGAAGAGTCGATCCTTCTCCCCCATCTCGGTGACGTCCAACATCGACGGTTGTGAACTGCTTCACATAGTCCCGAACCGAGCCTGTTGAGACACATTAGACTCTGACGGGCAAGGTACTCTACGTTCTCGGGAAGGAACTGAAGCTTTCACTCTTCCCTCCCTAGTCTTGATAGTGCAAGGTCCCGCCTCTATGTCTCTGTCGTCGCATAGCATCGCATCATCGGTGAGGTACATGACGCCCGTACTCAATTTCTATTCCAAAAGACGGGATTTCTTGTCCATTTCTTTTTTATCTGTCTCCTGTTGTGTTGCTGGCTCGAACAGCTAATTGCGTAGTTTATAGTGAGAACAAGCCTTTCGGATGACAGCTTTGGTAAGAGGGGGCACGTGCTTTGAGATAGCTAATCCCTCTGAAGCGTGAGCTTGCAAAATGCTAACACTTCGATTGCGTGATTAGGTTTGTGTGAAGTCATGAAAGTGACTCAAAAAGAATAGAAATTTAGAAGATTGGATCTTTCCGTCAAGAACTGCTTACTGTTCAGGTTTAGGAAGAAGAATGTATGTCTCTATTTCATTTGAGTTAGTCGATATTGCAAGCAACCTCTACCGGGAAAGCATTCGATCCCGCCGAAGATCGAGTTGGAAGAGCAGAGAGCCATCACTTCGCTTGGATCCAATTACGTAAGGTCTGGATTCAGTTGATCAAGCAGAGAAAGCAAGGACATAACCACTAGTAGAAGTAAAGGTAGCAGCATCTCGTCCTGGATTCCTCCTTGTTCTAGGGCTATCATCAGCATAGGGTTCTTCGGCACCAACCATAGGCGGGGGCTTCATCAGATCGAGACAAAGACCAAATAGGCTTAGGATGTACCCCTTCCTTCGACAGAATACAACTAGCGCTCCCTGCCTCCGTTAGTAGTGTGTGTGTATTGGTAGCGCAAGACAAGACTCCTACCCATCAGGAACGGACCTTACACCCCCTGCCATTGGAACGACAGGGACAACTCAGTGGCCCCTTCCCATCGATCTAGTGGGGGCATAACTCAACTCATCTCGGTCGTGGGAAATACACAGGAACGAGCCGTCTAGCACCCAACCAACACTCAGGACAATGGACACTCGGGAACGCGCCTGCCCTATGAGTTGGATAAGCCAACTCTGTTAAATCGGGAACTTCAGAGCCGCAACTAGTAAGGGTGCACAGTTATTTGTGAAAAAGAGAGCTACCCACGCGTGAGAATAAATAGTAATGAGCAGCAAGCGAGAAAGCACCTGCCAGCGTGCTAGTAATGGCGTGAAACCGGAGGACGGGACTGCTTATGCGGACGGGCTTGCATACCCGAAGTTTGAGGCGGATACCGCTATAATCCCAACGTGGAAGGGAAAATGATAGAGCTGGCGCAGAGATTGCTTATCGCAGGCGAATTACCAGATCGGTAGATCCTTAAGAATAGATGAAAAAGCATTCGGTGGTGTCTCAGATTTCTCCCTTATCAAAAAGAAGAGGGCCAAGAAGAAGAACGCAGCTTCGGCGCGAGAAGGAATGCCCAGATATCCCCCTCTATGGATTAGAAGAACGGAGCTTTTCTCTCCACTACTACGACCGTTTGAAAGTACCTTTCTTGAGGTGCATCGCCAACACACGAGAATAAGCCAATTTCGTGGGCTGTAGCGATACTTTGGGGCTTCACGCACCATTAGAGGGCTAGAAAAGTCTCGTTAAAAGGCAGGATTTGAGCCTATGAAAATAAGATGCTCCAAAGGTCGTAAAATCCACTGAAGGAAGAAATGTTTTACACTTTCCAAAAGTAACAAAAAATACGGGGAAACCGTAACTTGTTGTTAATAAACTTGTTAGCAGCTAGAGAGGGCCTGTAGCCTTTACCTTTGAAACAAGTTCTTTCTATTATATTATAACCTGGACGAGGGTTTTAAACTATAGGCTATTCATACCCGGGATCACCCCATCGGTTGAAATAAAAGAAAGTGGCATATGCCTCTGCGGAGTTTTCGTTAGCGAAATGCGCGCTGGCTAGGTCCTCTCCTTCAGTCCTTCAGTCTGGAGATAGTCAAGTTGTATTTCTGACATTTTCAAAATCATTCTTTGGCGAAGGGAAAGTAAAGGCCTCCGAGAAGCTTGATGGTTCTGTTCTGAGCCGCTCGCCACGGTTCTTCCTTGAAGAATACCCCTCCAATAAGGGAAGCTTCCAATCCAATAGGGAGTGAATCTGTCTAGTTCTATTTTGACTAATCCGAATCTGTGTACTGAGTAAAAGCGGAATATCCTCTCTCAATTCTTGGCAGAGGGAAGCCCCATGACCGACCGAACCGAGGCTGGGGTAGATAGAGGAAGAGAAGATTTATTGAATGCTCTCGGGCATTGATTGAGGTAGTCAAAAATTATGCTTCAGTCGGATCTTTCTTGGTATTCAAGTCTTCAATCTGTGAGGAAGTAGCCCATTCTTCATCTACGCAAAGATGAATTACGGCTTATTCGACCGGTAATGCCGAATCAATCTACTATAATAAGGATAAGGCAATACAGTAAGAAAGGAAAGCATGCGAGTTGGGATAGGCTCACTCCTTTTTAGCCATTGGAAAGTTATCTTCTCGATGACGGGCCAGGCATTTCAAGCCCTGGAGAAGGCTACAGCTAATAGTTATTCTGTCCCTCGATAGTAGGGCATATTCTCTATGGATGGGATGGGAGCGGTCCAGACGAGCTTACTTCGATGGAGTTGCAGGCCTAAGGCCAGTTCCTTCTACAAGCGAGCCAGTTTCAGTTCCAATTCGAGTGATAAGGGTTGGAGTCCCGTAGAAAGATTCATCAAATAAATGGGAAATCTTCTTGGGCTGCTCCCGTTCTGCTAAGCCAGCTACTGTGCTTGCTGCTTCTGGATCCCGATCTTCTACCTCTGGGTCCTTTGCTTCTCGTGATTCTTCTAGCCGTCATGCATTCGTCCAGTCTATTGGGTGCCGATAGGCGGAGAAGGGTCAAGAACAGAAACTCTGGTAAGCGCTAATCCTGATACATAGGGTTTTTTTAGTTCTGCCTCTTCCCTTTCACACTACGCTGGTTAAGCCAAACGAAATGACCCCTCAATTAATGAAAGTAGACAGAGATCCCGTAGTGGATGAATTCTATATAAAACTCTGCCCCTATATTTATATATTGTATTGGTGCTCGCAATTCAAAATTGAATTCACATCGAGACGCGGATAAGGAAGGGGCGAAAGAACGCGTGCGGAGGGAAGGTACGCCTTGTTAGAAGGCCAAAGTCAGAGATCGAAGGCAGAACAACAAAGGAGAGCTGTACGTAGTTTGAAAATGAGAATGGTCTCCCTACCAGC